AAAAACAATGAAATTATGGAAGTAAATATTCTCGCATTTATTGCTACTGCACTGTTCATTCTAGTTCCTACTGCTTTTTTACTTATCATTTACGTAAAAACGGTCAGTCAAAACGATTAATTTGAATCAAGCTTGACTTCTGAGTTCTTATCAATAATGGAAGAAAGGGATTCAAATTCCACGTCTTAAATAAAATGAGCGAATTAAAATCAGACGTATATGAGATTTGATAGTATGGTAGAAAGGAATATAGGAACCTTTCTACCACACTATTTATTAGTGTACTACTATAAAATTTTTATATAAAATTCTAAAGTCTAAAGTTGGACTGTATAAAGAAAGATGGCTTAATGTAGATCACTCCGTAATCTGTATATTGATACATGTACATATAACTCCCATATGTGTAATATACATAGTACCCCAATTCGAGTTCTTTACTTTGGTACATCCATTTGATTTAGACCAATTTCGATCAATATAATTGACTGCCCACCTTTACTCTTATCTTATGTCTTACGGTTCTAATTACTCGTTTTATTATGATTTCATTTATTTCGAATATGGATTCCAGGATCGGACGAAACAATCAAATCCATGGAAGAAGATATGGTATGGGCATCGAATAGATTATGTAAAAGAAACCTAGTCATTTTTTTTTAGCATTCCGACAAAGCAAAGAATAATTGATTTAGCCGTTGACAGATGATTCAAACAATTTTATGCGTAGTACTTCGTTGGACAAACAAACACTCTATTGGTGTTTCCCTCGATATAAAGATATAAGGTAAAGTACGTATCTACATAATAACAGATCGACTTCCTCTTTGAACAGTAAAGCGAGAAACAAATAAAAAGGGGTTCGGTTGCTCCTTATTGTATGTAATATTTATATAATATATAATTCTGTTAAGAGCTAGTTCGCCTAAATACTCTATTTCGAATTTGGTTGGAAAAAATGGCATATCATGCGTATTCCGTTTAGTTTCAAAATACGAAGATGGGAATCATTTAATTAGTAGAATTAAAAAATGAAGATATTTGAAAAACGCTTTGCAGAAGGATTATGAAACTATTAATACAGTTTGATTACTCAACTCAATTCAATTAGTAATTACCCTAGAGTCCACTTCTTCCCCATACTACAAGTGAAAGGGAAAATGTAAAGACTACCATTAAAGCAGCCCAAGCAAGACTTACTATATCCATGTGAATTATGCCCCAAATATGAAGAAACTCTTTTATTATTGATTACTAATAATAATGGAATCAATAGTACAGAGTCAAAAAGAGATTCTGAACGAAGCCAATTATTCATCCAATATTGATTGAATATCTAAGCACTCATAAATTCTCGTGAGTATGTATACAAAGCATCTTACATCCTTTCAACAACTAATAATTCCCCACTCAACTATATAATTCAAGAATCGGTGATTAGACAGTACATTAGTACTGGAAGTCTTGATAGACTAGTCCTTCCTATACTAAAAATCCCAGGCGCAAGGATTGGCAGTTTTTTAATCTCCAGATTCTTAAAATCAAGCAAAGGGCTTTCGGGTTTTTATTGATCAGGCGACACCCGGATTTGAACTGGGGAAAAAGGATTTGCAGTCCCCCGCCTTACCACTCGGCCATGCCGCCAAAACGAGAAAAATAAATAGAAATATTCCTTAACTAAAAACCCTCCCTTTTTTGATTGGAGCCGGGCCCTTCTCTTAATTGTATAGTATCTCAAACAATTATCAAAACACACAACGCCTAAAAATTCAATTTCTCTCCCCTTTTTTTTTTTATTGAAAGAAAAATTGGAGTCACACAATAAAAAATTCAGTCAAAATCAAATTGGACCCGTTAACTGTTGACTGGTAATTCATGAAAAGTTCTTTCTTAGATTTTAAATTGTGTTTCCTTAATGGCCTAAGAAAACTCAATTGATACACAACTAATCAGTATCAAGAATTTTTAATAATAAATCCTTTTGAATTTCAAGTATAACAACAATTATGTATATATGTAAACCCTAGAACAAAAATTGTTACACAGATATACCGAATCTGGGGTCTTATCTTATTTATATATATATGAGATGCCCACAAGGAATTAAGGTAATTTGCGTGCTTCAATTTTTCATTGAATATATTTATTTAATATCAAATAGAAATTTGATATAGCCTAGCACGGACCCGCGTTACTCCAAGTGGAACTGGGATAAGTGATATGCGGATAGTCCTCATGTGCTTAATAAAAACAAGCCCTTTTGTTTTACGCACTTCAAGCGTATTCGACGAATTCGACTAACAAATGGGTAAAAATGTCCCCTTTTTATGTTTATGCGAATAATTTTTGAACACTGAAAAGTTAAGCGCTAAAAAAAGGTAAACTCTAAAACTCTATCTCTATCTATAAGCTATAAGGCTCCTTTCTGTCTTTATCTCATTCATAGAGAAAAAACGGATCAAATCCCGAATCGAATCCATTTACTTTTCTAGTACCCAAT